TGAATAGCCATCGACTACCCGGAAAGGGTAGAAGAATGGGACCTATTCTGGGACATACAATGCATTACAGACGTATGATCATTACCCTTCAACCGGGTTATTCTATTCCACTTCTAGATAGAGAAAAGAACTAAAGGAGAATACTTAATAATACGGCGAAACATTTATACAAAACACCTATCCCGAGCACACGCAAGGGAACCGTAGACAGGCAAGTGAAATCCAATCCACGAAATAAATTGATCCATGGACGGCACCGTTGTGGTAAAGGTCGTAATGCCAGAGGAATCATTACCGCAAGGCATAGAGGGGGAGGTCATAAGCGCCTATACCGTAAAATCGATTTTCGACGGAATCAAAAAGACATATCTGGTAGAATCGTAACCATAGAATACGACCCTAATCGAAATGCATACATTTGTCTCATACACTATGGGGATGGTGAGAAGAGATATATTTTACATCCCAGAGGGGCTATAATTGGAGATACTATTGTTTCTGGTACAAAAGTTCCTATATCAATGGGAAATGCCCTACCTTTGAGTGCGGTTTGAACTATTGATTTACGTAATTGGAAGTAACCAATTAGGTTTACGACGAAACCTAGAAATCGATCACTGATCCAATTTGACTACCTCTACGGGATAGACCTCAACAGAAAACTGTTGAGTAACGGCAGCAAGTGATTGAGTTCAGTAGTTCCTCATAGAAAATTATTGACTCTAGAGATATGGTAATATGGAGAAGACTAAATTGTTTGAAGCACGCACAGAACCGGAAGCGCCCCTTGTTTCAAAGAGAGGAGGACGGGTTATTCACATTTAATTTGATGGTCAGAGGCGAATTGAAAGCTAAGCAGTGGTAATTAAGACCCCCGGGTGAAAATAGGGATGTCTCCTACGTTACCCATAATATGTGGAAGTATCGACGTAATTTCATAGAGTCATTCGATCTGAATGCTACATGAAGAACATAAGCCAGATGACGGAACGCGGAGACCTAGGATGTAGAAGATCATAACATGAGCGATTCGGCAGATTTGGATTCCTTTTCTATATATCCACTCATGTGGTACTTCATCATACGATTCATATAAGATCAATCTGTCTAGAGATCGTCATATACATCTAGAAAGCCGTATGCTTTGGAAGAAGCTTGTACAGTTTGGGAAGGGGTTTTTTGAGAAAAAAGAAGAATCTACTTCAACCGATATGCCCTTAGGCACGGCCATACATAACATAGAAATCACACGTGGAAGGGGTGGGCAATTAGCTAGAGCAGCAGGTGCTGTAGCGAAACTGATTGCAAAAGAGGGTAAATTGGCCACTTTAAGATTACCATCTGGGGAGGTCCGTTTGGTATCCCAAAACTGCTTAGCAACAGTCGGACAAGTGGGTAATGTTGGGGTGAACCAAAAAAGTTTGGGTAGAGCCGGATCTAAGTGTTGGCTAGGTAAACGCCCCGTAGTAAGAGGGGTAGTTATGAACCCTGTGGACCACCCCCATGGGGGCGGTGAAGGGAAAGCCCCCATTGGTAGAAAAAAACCCACAACCCCTTGGGGTTATCCTGCGCTTGGAAGAAGAACTAGGAAAAGGAAAAAATATAGTGATAGTTTTATTCTTCGTCGCCGTAAGTAAATATGTAACTAGGAATATGGAAAATTGCATTGCAATAATGCGATGGGCGAACGACGGGAATTGAACCCGCGCATGGTGGATTCACAATCCACTGCCTTGATCCACTTGGCTACATCCGCCCCTTATCCAGCTAAAGGATTTTCTCTTTTTTCCACTCATCATTATTCTATTTATTCTGACCTCCATACCTCGATCGAGATAGTGGACATAGGATGCCACTCTTTAAAATGAAAAAAAGGAGTAATCAGCTGTGACACGAAAAAAAACGAATCCTTTTGTAGCTCGTCATTTATTGACAAAAATCGAAAAGGTCAATATGAAGGAGGAGAAAGAAACAATAGTAACGTGGTCCCGGGCATCTAGCATTCTACCCGCAATGGTTGGCCATACAATCGCGATTCATAATGGAAAGGAACATATACCTATTTACATAACAAATCCTATGGTAGGTCGCAAATTGGGGGAATTCGTGCCTACTCGGCATTTCACGAGTTATGAAAGTGCAAGAAAGGATACTAAATCTCGTCGTTAACTGAATTCAGAATAGAAAGATTCAGAATAAACAAAGAAATTTAAATAAAGTAAATAAAGTAAAGGTAGGCGGGGAATAACCTTATTTATGACAAGTTTCAAATTGGTAAAGTATATCCCTAGGATAAAGAAGAAGAAGAACGGGCTACGGAAACTCGCAAGAAAAGTTCCAACTGATCGTCTACTTAAGTTCGAACGGGTTTTCAAAGCACAAAAACGCATACATATGTCTGTTTTTAAAGCACAAAGAGTTCTTGATGAGATTCGCTGGCGTTACTACGAGGAAACCGTTATGATACTGAACCTCATGCCTTATCGAGCATCTTATCCCATCTTAAAGTTGGTTTATTCGGCAGCAGCAAATGCTACTCATTATAGGGATTTCGACAAAGCTAATTTATTCATAACAAAAGCCGAAGTGAGTAGGAGTACTATTATGAAAAAATTCAGACCTCGGGCTCGAGGACGTGGTTATCCTATAAAAAAAACCATGTGTCATATAACAATTGTACTAAATATAGTAAAGAAATCTAAATAACTATATAGTAAAGAAATCTAAATAACTTTTAGATCAACCTAAGATTTCGATTCCCAGTAAAAAAAAAATAGAATAGAAAAATATGGGACAAAAAATAAATCCACTCGGTTTCAGACTTGGTACAACCCAAAATCACCATTCCTTTTGGTTCGCACAACCAAAAAATTATTCTGAAGGTCTACAAGAAGATAAAAAAATACGGAATTGTATCAAGAACTATATACAAAAGAATAGGAAAAAAAGCTCGAATAGAAAAATAGAATCAGACTCAAGTTCCGAAGTAATTACACATATAGAAATTCAAAAAGAAATCGATACAATTCATGTTACAATCCATATTGGATTCCCCAATTTATTAAAGAAAAAAGGAGCAATCGAAGAATTAGAGAAAGATATCCAAAAGGAAGTGAATTCTGTAAACCAGAGACTTAATATTGCTATTGAAAAAGTTAAAGAACCCTATAGACAACCTAACATTCTTGCAGAATATATAGCTTTCCAATTAAAAAATAGAGTTTCATTCCGAAAGGCAATGAAAAAAGCCATTGAATTAACTAAAAAAGCAGATATAAAGGGAGTAAAAATCAAAATTGCAGGCCGTCTAGGAGGGAAAGAAATTGCACGTGCCGAATGCATCAAAAAGGGTAGACTTCCCCTCCAAACAATTCGCGCTAAAATTGATTATTGCTGCTATCCAATTAGAACTATCTATGGAGTATTAGGTGTAAAAATTTGGATATTCGTAGAAGAAGAATAACTAACCTTGTCTTCTCATTCTGGCCAGTGATAGAATAAAAAAGACAAGAGCCTTTTTTTCCAAAAATCCCAGAAAAAAGAAGAAATCATACCTCTTTCTATAAGATTTAATGAAAATTGATAAATCTTTTAATATAATTGCTATGCTTAGTGTGTGACTCGTTAGTTTTTTCTTTAGGGTCAAAAATGGAAACTCAAAAAAAAAAAAATTGAGCGAACCCTACTAAAAATAGAAAAAACTTAGTAATTATAGAAAATGAACTAATAACCAACCTATTGCTTCGTATTGTCGAGATCCTAACAAAGAAACAGTCACTATGTGAATAAATACATCTATCATAAATGAGTGGATCTATCATATAGTTGTAGCAACTGCATTTTTTTTCTCTAAAAAAGAAACCGGATTCTAGGTTGTGAAACAAAACTAAAGGGATGTGGATAAAAGGAGGGATGATAGATAGAAGGAAGAAGAATAAGAAAGATATAAGATTCCAATGTGTATGGTCTATGAATTACATCATAAAAGGCAATGTGATAAAGCATCAATATAATAAAATAATAAAAATAAGAGAGAATTTTAAATCGTAATTTTGTGAAACAATAAATAAAAATTTTAAGCAATAATAAAGAGCAGCCCAGGTTAATAAAACTAAGAAAATTAACTCAGAAAGTTTGGAAGCTCCGTTGCAGGATTCAAACCTAACCATTAAAGGAGAAGCTGTGGGAACGACAAAACCTATGACTGGATAGGATTGATTTTATTGAAAAGAATCCTAATACTTCATTGGGCGGGATGGCGGAACAAACCAAAAAAATTGCTTTATTTGATAAGGTTATAAATTAACAAATAAGACAAGAAAGAGTAAATATTCGCCCGCGAAACTTTATTGGATTAGAATACTTTACTATGATTCAATAAGGGGAAAAATAAGGATATTCCTTATAAAAAAGACAGATTACATTATCTACAAATATAGAATTTGGATATATTCTAGATCTTCTTTCTTGACTATATATTTTTCTATTTTAAGAAATGCAAAATAAAAAAAACGTATTCTATTATATATTTTTGCACGCTTTCTCATTTCATTCGCGAGGAGCTGGATGAGAAGAAACTCTCATGTCCAGTTTTGCAGTAGAGATGGAACTAAAAAAGAACCATCGACTATAACCCCAAAAGAACTAGATTTCGTAAACAACATAGAGGAAGAATGAAGGGAAAATCCTGCCGAGGCAATCGTATTTGTTTTGGTAGATATGCTCTTCAAGTACTTGAACCCGCTTGGATTACAGCGAGACAGATAGAAGCAGGACGAAGAGCAATGACACGATATGCACGTCGTGGTGGAAAACTATGGGTACGTATATTTCCCGACAAACCGGTTACACTAAGACCCACAGAAACACGTATGGGCTCGGGAAAGGGATCCCCCGAATATTGGGTAGCTGTTGTTAAACCAGGCCGAATACTTTATGAAATGAGCGGAGTATCTGAAACTATAGCTAGAGCAGCTATCTCCATAGCTGCCAGTAAAATGCCCATACGAAGCCAATTTCTTAGATTAGAGATATAGACCCCCCAAAAAAAGGAGTATTGAAGATAAAAAACCCCAGGTTTTCCTTCTGGAGAGACAATATATCTTTCATTCCTTTGCAGTGAAATAACAAATTGAAATCCAAATAATATGATTCAACCTCAGACCCTTTTAAATGTAGCGGATAACAGTGGAGCTCGAAAATTGATGTGTATTCGAGTCATAGGAGCTGCTGGTAATCAGCGATATGCTCGTATTGGTGATGTTATTGTTGCTGTAATCAAAGACGCAGTGCCCCAAATGCCTCTAGAAAGATCCGAAGTAATTCGAGCTGTAATTGTACGTACATGTAAAGAATTCAAATGTGAAGACGGTATAATAATACGCTATGATGACAATGCAGCAGTTATCATTGATCAAAAAGGAAATCCAAAAGGAACTAGAGTTTTTGGGGCGATTGCCGAGGAATTGAGAGAATTGAATTTTACTAAAATAGTTTCATTAGCTCCTGAAGTATTATAAATACTAGTAGATGAGATATAGATCAAAGAAAAAATTTGTAGATTGTGTTTTACGTATATGCTTTAAAATCCAAAATAAAAAGAAAAAGGAAAACATGTTGATTATCTAAAAATTAGGAGGAACCTAGAATTAGAGTCTTATGGGCAAGGACACTATTGCTGATTTACTAACCTCTATAAGAAACGCAGACATGAGTAAAAAAGGAACTGTTCGAGTAGTATCTACAAATATTACCGAAAACATTGTTAAAATACTCCTACGAGAGGGTTTTATTGAAAGTGTTCGGAAACATCAAGAAAGTAACAGATATTTCTTGGTCTCAACTTTGCGACATCAAAAGAGAAGGACTAGAAAGGGAATATATAGAACTAGAACCTTTTTAAAGCGTATCAGCCGACCTGGCTTACGAATTTATGCTAACTATCAAGGAATTCCTAAGGTTTTGGGCGGAATGGGAATTGCTATTCTTTCTACTTCTCAAGGTATAATGACAGATCGAGAAGCTCGACTAAACAGAATTGGGGGAGAAGTCTTATGTTATATATGGTAATGGCTCCCCCTATAGTACCCGAATTCTATCTCGAACTTCCTATTTTGAAAATGCAAATAGAAAAATAGGAGAAAAAAATATGACAGAAAAAAAAAATAGGAGAGAAAAAAAAAACCCGAGAGAAGCAAAAGTTACTTTCGAAGGTTTAGTTACGGAAGCCCTACCCAACGGAATGTTCCGAGTTCGCTTAGAGAATGACACCATCATCCTGGGCTATATTTCAGGAAAAATTCGGTCCAGTTCTATACGAATACTGATGGGGGATAGGGTCAAAATTGAAGTAAGTCGTTATGATTCAAGCAAGGGGCGTATAATTTATAGACTTCCCCATAAGGATTCGAAGCGTATCGAAGACTCGAAGGATACTGAAGATTTGAAGGATACCAAAGATTTAAAGGATTAGGTTTTTCTAGGATAATAAATTCCAAATTTCAAAATTTAAGTGAAGAGGCTTATTTTTTCCCAAAGAGTGGATTCATAGTTTAAGAAAGGAATACCTAAATATGAAAATAAGAGCTTCCGTTCGTAAAATTTGTACAAAATGTCGACTGATTCGTAGGCGTGGGCGAATTAGAGTCATTTGTTCCAATCCGAAGCATAAACAAAGACAGGGGTAATCTTTCAAAAAAGGAGCTTTCCTTTCTAAAAAGGAAAAAAAGTACCCACAGAAATGTCCAAATTCCCAATCAAAAAATGAAAGTAAAGGATATATTTAACCCTGAAACGGATATCTTTGTATCTTTTTTTCTTTTTGTTATTTCTAACTCATATTTATGAGATAATAAAATATGACAAAAGCTATACCAAAAATAGGTTCACGTAAGAAAGTGCGTATTGGTTTGCGTAGGAATGCCCGTTTTAGTTTACGGAAGAGTGCACGTAGAATAACAAAAGGGGTTATTCATGTTCAAGCCAGTTTCAACAATACCATTATAACTGTTACAGACCCACAAGGTCGGGTGGTTTTCTGGTCCTCCGCAGGTACTTGTGGATTCAAAAGCTCAAGAAAAGCATCACCCTATGCCGGTCAAAGAACAGCAGTAGATGCTATTCGTACAGTGGGTTTGCAACGAGCAGAAGTTATGGTAAAAGGGGCTGGTAGCGGAAGAGATGCCGCATTACGAGCCATTGCTAAAAGTGGTGTACGGTTAAGTTGTATACGCGATGTAACACCTATGCCGCATAATGGATGTCGACCTCCTAAAAAAAGACGTCTGTAAAAGAATTAAACTGCTTTCAAGAGAAATAAACGATTCAATGATCAAATAAATACTAATCTATTATGGTTCGAGAGGAGGTAACAGGATCCACCCAAACACTACAGTGGAAGTGTGTTGAATCAAGAGTAGATAGTAAGCGTCTTTATTATGGTCGTTTCATTCTGTCCCCACTTAGAAAAGGTCAAGCGGATACTGTGGGTATTGCCTTGCG